TGAAAAAATATACACAAATATATTTATATATATTATTAATATTCCCAAAATAAATACGGAATTCTTTCTTGAATCGACAAAAAAAATTATTGATAAATACATTTACAATAATGAAAGAAAACAAGAAAGAATTAATAAAAAAAAGAAAAATTCAATTCCGTTTATTTCGACTATAAAAAAGCCACTTGATAATATTAGTACTATTAAAACAACAAATTCACAGATTTTTTATGACTTATCCTACGTGTCACAAGCATATATATTTTACAAATTATCACAAATCCAAGTTAGGAACTCGTCTAAATTAAAATCTGTTTTTCAATATCAAAGAATCCCCTTTTTTCTTAAGCCTGAAATAAAGGATTTTTTTGAAACACAAGAAATGGTTCATTCGAAATTAGGAGATAATAAACTTCCGAGTTATGAAATAAATCAATGGAAAAACTGGTTAAGAGGACATTATAAATATGATTTATCTCAGATCAGATGGTCTAGATTAATAGCAAAAAAATGGCAAAATAAAGTTCATCAGCGTCGTATAGCTAAAAACGAAAATTTAAACAAACCGCATTCATATGAAAAAGACCAATTAATTGATTCCAAAAAACCAAAAAAATTTGGAGTATATTCATTATCTAATCAAAAAGATAATATTAAAAAATACTATAAATATAATCTTTTATCATATAAATTTCTTAATTATGAAAAATGCTTTTTTTATAGATCTCTGTTTCAAGTAAATAAAAATAGATATTTTTCTTATAACGTGCCTAAAGAAACCTTTTTTGATATGCCGGGTAATATCCTTATTACTAATTATCTAGGAAAGATTGATATTCTATATATGGACAAAAAGATCGATAGAAAATATTTTAATTGGAAAATTCTCAATTTTTATCTGAGACAAAAACTCGATATTGAGGCCTGGATCATGATTGATACCAATAGGAATCAAAATACTAAAATTGGTATTAATAATTCTTACAAAATTTCTAAAAAAGATCTTTCTTCTCTTATGAGTCCAGAAATAACTCCATCAAACTCAATCAAAAGATTTTTTGATTGGATGGGAATGAATGAAAAAATGCTAAACTGTCCCGTATCGAATCTGGAACTTTGGTTCTTCCCAGAATTTATGTTACTTTATAATGCATATAAAACTAAACCTTGGGTTATACCAATCAAATTACTTCTATTAAATTTGAATAAAAATGAAAATAGTAGTGAAAATAAAAAGATCAATGAAAAGAAAAAAGGAAGTTTTTTGATAGCATTGAATAAAAAGCATCAAAATAAGGAAGAAAAAGAACCCACAAGCAGAGGAGATCTTGGGTCCGGTCTCTCACAAAAAAAAGATATTGAAGAAAATTATGCAAGATCAGACATGAAAAAGGGGAAAAAGAAAAAACAATACAAAAGCAACACAGAAGCAGAACTAGATTTATTCCTCAAACGGTATTTGCTTTTTCAATTGAGATGGAACGATACTTTGAATCAAAGAATGATCAATAATATCAAGGTATATTGTCTCCTGCTTAGACTGATAGATCCAAGAAAAATTACTATATCCTCGATTCAAAAGAGAGAACTTAGTTTGGATATAATGATGATTCAGAATAATTTAGCTCTTACAGAATTGCTGAAAAAAGGAATATTGATTATAGAACCCATTCGTCTGCCTGGAAAAAAAGATGGACAACTTATTATGTATCAAACCATAGGCATTTCGTTGGTTCATAAGAGTAAGCAGCAAACAAATCAAAAATACCAAGAGCAAAGATATGTTTCTAAAAATAATTTTGATGAAACTATTTCACCACATCAAAGAATAACTCGAAATAGAGACAAAAATTTGTTTGATTTGCTTGTTCCTGAAAATATTTTATCGGCTAGGCGCCGTAGAAAGTTGAGAATTTTAATTTGTTTCAATTCAAAAAATCGAAATGACATAAATAGAAATTTCATATTTTGGAACGGAAAGAACGTAAAAAACAGCAGCCAAGTTTCACATGACAATAACCATCTTGATAGAGATAAAAAGCAATTAATGAAATTAAAGCTCTTTCTTTGGCCTAATTATCGATTAGAAGATTTAGCTTGTATGAATCGTTATTCGTTTAATAGTAATAATGGCAGTCGTTTCAGTATGTTAAGGATACAGATGTATCCACAATTAAAAATTTGTGAATAATACACCCTTTCTATATATCCTATACCCTAGAATAATTCTAATATAAGGTATATGAAAGTAAACAAATATACAGATCGCGTGTCTTGTCTCATATTTCATTCTAATATCCAATATGAAATGAATAACGTCTCAATTAGATCTCGAAATGAATCAACAGGACCTTCTTAATTTTAGGTCTAAATTTTTCGACGCGAAAAAGTACTAATCCTTTTCTAAATCCAATTTGAAATCAGATTTATTTATTTGAATTCAGAAAATTAGGAGTTCATAAAGATATTCAAATTAGATTATTGTATATACCACATTTAAATTAATGGCATTATTATTACTGATCAGTAAAATCCATATATGTAAAAAGGGAAGGGGGCGTTTTTTTATGGTAAAAAATTCATTCATTTCGGTTAGTTCTCAAAAAGAAAAGGAAGAAAACCGAGGATCTGTTGAATTTCAAGTCTTCAGTTTCACCACTAAGATAAGGAGACTTACTTCACATTTGGAATTGCACAAAAAAGACTCTTCATCTCAGAGAGGTTTGAAAAAAATTTTGGGAAAACGTCAACGACTGCTGGCTTATTTGTCAAAAAAAAATAGAGAACGATATAAAGAATTAATTGGTGGGTTGGATATTCGAGAGAGAAAAACTCGTTAATTTGAAGCGTGATATCATTTGAACTTAGTCGTTTAAATTTTGATGAACTTCTTTTTACTTTCAGAAATGCATGGAAGAATGACTCGAAAAAAAAACTTATGATTGCACCAACTACAAGAAAAGACCTCATGATAGTCAATATGGGCCCTCACCACCCATCAATGCATGGTGTTCTTCGACTGATCGTTACTCTGGATGGCGAAGATGTTATTGACTGTGAACCGATATTGGGTTATTTACATAGAGGAATGGAGAAAATTGCAGAAAATCGAACAATTATACAATATTTACCTTATGTAACGCGTTGGGATTATTTAGCTACTATGTTCACAGAAGCAATAACTGTAAATGGACCCGAACGGCTAGGAAATATTCAAGTACCTAAAAGGGCTAGTTATATCAGAGTTATTATGTTGGAGTTGAGTCGTATCGCTTCTCATTTGTTATGGCTTGGCCCTTTTATGGCAGATATTGGGGCACAGACCCCTTTCTTCTATATTTTGCGAGAACGAGAATTGATATATGACCTATTCGAAGCTGCTACCGGTATGCGCATGATGCATAATTATTTTCGTATCGGAGGAGTCGCTGCTGATCTACCTCATGGATGGATAGATAAATGCTTGGATTTTTGCGATTATTTTTTAACCGGGGTTGATGAATATCAAAAGCTTATTACACGGAATCCTATTTTTTTAGAACGAGTTGAAGGCGTAGGCATTATTGGCTCAGAAGAAGCACTAAATTGGGGTTTATCAGGGCCAATGCTACGAGCTTCTGGAATAAAATGGGATCTTCGTAAAGTTGATCGTTATGAGTGTTACGACGAATTGGATTGGGAGATTCAATGGCAAAAGGAAGGGGATTCATTAGCTCGGTATTTAGTACGAATCAGTGAAATGACAGAATCCATAAAAATTATCCAACAGGCTCTCGAAGGAATTCCAGGGGGACCCTATGAGAATTTAGAAATCCGACGTTTTAATAGAATAAAAGACACTGAGTGGAATGATTTTGAATATCGATTTATTAGTAAAAAACCTTCTCCAAGTTTTGAATTGTCCAAGCAAGAACTTTATGTAAGAGTTGAAGCACCAAAAGGAGAATTGGGAATTTTTCTGATAGGCGATCAGAGTGTTTTTCCTTGGAGATGGAAAATTCGACCGCCGGGTTTTATCAACTTGCAAATTCTTCCGCAGTTAGTTAAAAGAATGAAATTGGCTGATATTATGACGATACTAGGTAGCATAGATATTATTATGGGAGAAGTTGATCGTTGAAATGATAATTCATACAACAGAAATGCAAACTATCAATTCTTTTTCCAGATTGGAATTCTTAAAAGAAGTCTATAGCATCATATGGATGCTTGTCCCTATTTTAACTCTTGTATTAGGAATCACACTAGGTGTATTAGTAATTGTTTGGTTAGAAAGAGAAATATCTGCAGGGATACAACAACGTATTGGACCCGAATACGCTGGGCCTTTGGGAATTCTTCAAGCTCTAGCAGATGGTACAAAACTGCTTTTCAAAGAGAATCTTCTTCCATCTAGAGGAGATACTCGTTTATTCAGTATCGGGCCATCCATAGCAGTCATATCCATTTTACTAAGTTATTCGGTAATTCCTTTTAGCTATCACTTTATTCTAGCCGATCTTAGTATTGGTGTTTTTTTATGGATCGCCATTTCTAGTCTTGCTCCCGTTGGACTTCTTATCTCGGGATATGCATCAAATAATAAATATTCCTTTTTAGGTGGATTAAGGGCTGCTGCTCAATCAATTAGTTATGAAATACCATTAACTCTCTGTGTATTATCAATATCTCTACGTGCGACTCGGTGAGACAGAAAATTTCCCCTATTTCTTTCTAGCAAGAAAATGAAATAAGTTAAACTTTTTTTATTCATCGTTGGAATTGATGAATTAAACCAGATAGTTATATGAGTGAAATAAAACGGCTTATAAATTTGCTGTTAAAGGAATTCAATCTCATTTCCTATGTACAAGAATTAAGTCAAAGGAAATATAAGCACTTGAGACTGTTTATCCCAACATCAGTTGACAAGATTGGTTCATTAGTCATCATGGCTTGAAGCCGTTTCAAACGATCAATCATATGGGGTTTTTACTATCTATTACCATAGATGTATTACCCTAATGCGAGATTCAAATCAAAAAAATGAGTGGATGGTTAGTAAGACCAAGATACACAAAGGATTAGTAATGGAGATTCTGTAAATTATTCAAAAGGATATTTCTTTATAGAATAATAATTTTAATTGGGGCTTTAAGTTGGTAGAAATGATTTAAGAAGTACTCCCCACGATTTCGATCCAGAGTATGTTCCTATCCACCGATTAAGTAAATAACTATCAAGAACGAAGAAATCTTTTACTTTGGGTAATGCCCTTATTTTTTTCTGAGAAAGTAGAATAGGAACGAAAAAAATCTAAAGACTAGAATTCTAATTGCAAAAGGATCTCTTTTTTTTATTCATAATTATTTATATTTTATTGATTTTTATTTCGAGAAAAAAATTCTTGTTATGTAATGTCTAATTATTTTTCGTAATTTAAAATAATAAAATGATTAGGTTGAAATATCTATGCGATATTCCTCTAAAAAGTATTTCTTTATTCAAAGATAAAGTTATTAATCAACAAAAAAAAATGAAAATTCTTAAAAGATCAGATCAATTCAGAAGCACTTTTTATTATAAATTTAGTTATTATAAATTTAGCAGACAGAATTCCATTGGTCTAATTCTAAGCCTTAGGATAATAGTTTGACTCTCTATCGAGCCTACAAACACATCAAAATTAAATAATGTTGAAAGATCCTTCGATTTATTTGTGACCTATGAGGAGCCGTATGAGGTGAAAATCTCATGTACGGTTCTGTAATAGCGATGGCAACAGTGATGTTATCGTCGACTATGATTATCTAACAGTTTAAGTACAGTTGATATAGTTGAAGCGCAGTCAAAATATGGTTTTTGGGGATGGAATTTGTGGCGTCAACCTATAGGGTTTATCGTTTTTCTAATTTCTTCTCTAGCCGAGTGTGAGAGATTACCTTTTGATTTACCAGAAGCCGAAGAAGAATTAGTAGCAGGTTATCAAACCGAATATTCAGGTATAAAATTTGGTTTATTTTACGTTGCTTCGTATCTAAATCTACTAGTTTCTTCATTATTTGTAACAGTTCTTTACTTGGGGGGTTGGGATCTTTCTATTCCATACATATTCGTTCCTGAGTTTTTTGACATAAATAAAAGAAGTAAAATTTTTGCAACAATAATCGGTATTTTTATTACATTAATTAAAACTTATTTGTTCGTGTTCATTGCTATTGCAACAAGATGGACTTTACCAAGACTGAGAATGGACCAACTATTAAATCTTGGCTGGAAATTTCTTTTACCTATATCTCTAGGTAATCTATTATTAACAACTTCGTCCCAACTTCTTTCACTGTAAAGGAATAGTCTATTTTCACAACTTGTCTCAAACAAGAGAAAGAAACAAGTCAAATTATTTATCGATATTCAGATATGTTCCCTATGCTAACTCAGGTCTTGAATTCTGGTCAACAAACAGTACGAGCTGCCAGGTACATCGGTCAAGGTTTCATGATTACTTTGTCCCATGCGAATCGTTTACCTGTAACTATTCAATACCCCTACGAAAAATTGCTCACATCGGAACGTTTCCGAGGCCGAATCCACTTTGAATTTGATAAATGCATTGCCTGTGAAGTATGTGTTCGTGTATGTCCTATAGATCTACCTGTTGTTGATTGGAAATTGGAAACGAATATTAGAAAGAAACAATTACTTAATTACAGTATTGATTTTGGAATCTGTATATTTTGTGGTAATTGTGTTGAGTATTGTCCAACAAATTGTTTATCAATGACTGAAGAATATGAACTTTCTACTTATGATCGTCACGAATTGAATTATAATCAAATTGCTTTAGGTCGGTTACCAATGTCAATAATAGACGATTACACAATTCGAACAATTTCTTCGAATTCACCTCAAATAAAAAATGTATAAAACCCTTGATTCAAAAAACATTTACAAATTCCAAATAGCTTTTTTGGATCTAAAAAAGGAAGGGGGTTTTTTTTTGGTGAATAAAAAAAAATGGTTGGTTGGGGAAAATTGCAGCTTCATTTTGATTGAAAATTGATTTATATTCGAATAATAATTTCAAAAAAAAATAGAAAGTTTCAACCTCTGCTTTCGATAGGCGAATAACTGTATCTACATCAATCCAAGCTACCCCCATTTAAGTTTCATTTAATTAAAAATTATCCTAAAAAATAGCATAACTTCTTTTTTTGTCCTGGTCAGGTCAACAAAGGCATGAAATATTTAGATTTTTTTCTATAAAATCAAATGGATTTACCTGGACCAATACATGATTTTCTTTTAGTCTTTCTGGGATCGGGTCTTATATTAGGAAGTCTGGCAGTAGTATTACTTCCGAATCCAATTTATTCGGCCTTTTCGTTGGGATTGGTTCTTTTTTGTATATCTTTATTCTATATTCTATCTAACTCGTATTTTGTAGCTGCTGCGCAGCTACTTATTTATGTCGGAGCTATAAATGTTTTAATCATTTTTGCTGTGATGTTCATGAATGGTTCAGAATATTACAAAGATTTTCAGCTTTGGACTATTGGGGATGGAATTACTGCAACGGTTTGTACAAGTCTTTTTATTTCACTAATTACTACTATTCCAGATACATCCTGGTATGGGATCGTTTGGACTACAAAATCAAATCAGATTCTAGAGCAAGATTTGATAAGTAATAGTCAACAAATTGGAATTCATTTATCAACAGATTTTTTTCTTCCATTTGAACTGATTTCAATAATTCTTTTAGTCGCTTTAATAGGTGCAATTGCTATAGCTCGTCAATAAAAAATTTTTTAAATGAGTAATTCAAATAGAATCAACGGAAAATGAATGTTATAATCCTTTTATTTTATTTGAATTTTTGTCTAAAAAATAGAATAGAAAGCCTTTAGTTTCTTATCTATCTATTACCAATCTATTCCCTTGTTTTGTTCCATATTTGTTAGAATCGAATCGAGTGAATTATTGTTCAGATTGAAATGAATCAAGATTGATAAGGAGTTCAAAATGATGCTCGAACATATACTTGTTTTAAGTGCCTATTTATTTTCTATTGGTATCTATGGATTGATCACAAGTCGAAATATGGTTAGAGCCCTTATGTGCCTTGAACTTATATTAAATTCAGTGAATATCAATTTTGTAACATTTTCTGATATTTTTGATAATCGTCAATTAAGAGGAGACATTTTTTCAATTTTTGTTATAGCTATTGCAGCGGCTGAAGCAGCTATTGGACCAGCTATTGTTTCATCAATTTATCGTAACAGAAAATCAACTCGTATTAACCAATCCAATTTATTGAATAAATAGCATTTATTATATAAATATATAAATAAAAATTTGAATATTCATAAATTAATTCAAATCCGCAGGTTGGATACGGGTAAGATATGATCGTGGTTACAAAAACATAAGAAATCAAAGTATTTTGGCCCTCGCCCATAATCCAATTGGGAAATAGATTGATTCTGATCACTCATTGATTCGTCTGGTATCTAAATATCGGATTCATTTATAAGTTAGTTTACTAGACCGAAAATTTCTGACGTTCAAAAATGTATAGATCCAATGTCACATTCAGTAAAGATTTATGATACATGTATAGGATGTACTCAATGTGTCCGAGCGTGTCCCACCGATGTATTAGAAATGATACCCTGGGACGGATGTAAAGCTAAGCAAATAGCTTCTGCTCCAAGGACAGAGGACTGTGTTGGTTGTAAGAGATGTGAATCTGCCTGTCCAACGGATTTTTTGAGTGTTCGAGTTTATTTATGGCATGAAACAACTCGCAGTATGGGTCTAGCTTATTGATACCTTCCATAAAATTATACTTGAATCCATTTTATTTTTTTTACCGACAAAAAAATCCATGCTCTAAATATTTAGAGCACGGATTTTTCTGGCCCAAGAAGCGTATCTTGTCTTTACCACGAACCATTTTCCTTTCTTAACACTAATTGTAGTTTTGCCCATATTTTTAGGTTCCCTAATTTTCTTTCTTCCGCATAGAGGCAATAGAGTAATCCGTTGGTATACTATATGTATTTGTATCTTAGAACTTCTTCTGACGACTTATGCATTCTGCTATCATTTTCAATCGGATGATCCATTAATACAACTAGTGGAGGATTATAAATGGATCAATTTTTTTGATTTCCATTGGAGATTAGGAATAGATGGAATCTCTATAGGACCCATTTTACTGACGGGATTCATAACTACTTTAGCTACTTTAGCGGCTTGGCCAGTTACTCGGGATTCTCGATTATTTAATTTCCTGATGTTAGCAATGTACAGCGGGCAAATAGGATTATTTTCTTCTAGGGACCTTTTACTTTTTTTCCTCATGTGGGAGTTAGAATTAATTCCCGTTTATCTACTTGTAGCTATGTGGGGAGGAAAAAAACGTCTGTACTCAGCTACAAAATTTATTTTGTACACAGCGGGAGGTTCCATTTTTCTGTTAATGGGAGTTCTGGGTATCGGTTTATATGGTTCTACTGAACCAATATTAAATTTTGAAATATTAGCCAATCAGTCCTATCCTGTGGGCTTGGAAATAATATTTTATATTGGATTTTTTATTGCTTTTGCTGTCAAATTGCCAATCATACCCCTACATACATGGTTACCAGATACCCATGGAGAAGCGCATTATAGTACTTGTATGCTTCTAGCTGGAATCTTATTAAAAATGGGAGCGTATGGATTAGTTCGGATCAATATGGAATTATTCCCCCATGCTCATTCTATATTTTCTCCTTGGTTGATGATAGTAGGCGCAATGCAAATAATCTATGCAGCTTCAACATCTCTCGGTCAACGTAATTTAAAAAAAAGAATAGCCTATTCCTCTGTATCTCATATGGGTTTCATAATTATAGGAATAGGTTCTATCACCGATATGGGGCTCAATGGAGCCCTTTTACAAATAATCTCTCATGGATTTATTGGTGCTGCACTTTTTTTCTTGGCCGGGACGACGTATGATAGAATACATCTTGTTTATCTTGACGAAATGGGTGGAATAGCTATCCCAATGCCAAAAATATTCACGCTGTTCAGTAGCTTTTCGTTGGCCTCCCTTGCATTACCAGGTATGAGTGGTTTTGTTGCCGAATTAATAGTCTTTTTTGGACTAATTACTAGTCAAAAATATCTTTTAATAACAAAACTCCTAATTAGTTTTGTAATGGCAATTGGAATGATATTAACTCCTATTTATTTATTATCTATGTTACGTCAGATGTTCTATGGATACAAGATATTTAATGTTCGAAACTCTTATTTTTTTGATTCTGGACCACGAGAGTTATTTCTTTCGATCTCCATTTTTTTACCCGTACTAGCTATTGGTATGTACCCAGATTTCGTTCTTTCACTATCAGTTGAAAAAGTTGAAGTTATTCTATCTAATTCTTTTTATAGATAGTTTTTTTGCAAAAAAAAATGATAATTTTGAAAAATGTTCATTTACAATGACAAAAAGAAGGCTTTTTCTTCTTATCTTAAGTAAAAAAAATGAATGTGAACTGGATAGAACCCCGCGAATCACTACAATATTTGATTCAGGGGGTTCTATCCAGTTCACACAAAGTTTTTTTATCTGATATGCGCTGTACACTTTTCGATTCCTATTCGAAAGAACCCCCTTTTTTAATTTAATTAGATGTTAATGTAAATGAACCATAACTATGTAGTCCTATTCCTAATAGATTGACTCCAAAATAGCATATCCAAATTATAAGAAATCCAATAGACGCCACAATTGCTGAATTTGTAGCGTTCCTTTTTTTATTGGTTCGAGTATGTAAATAAATCGCGAATATGATCCAAGTAATAAAAGCCCAAGTTTCTTTTGGATCCCAACTCCAATAGGATCCCCATGCTTCATTAGCCCATACTGCTCCAGAAAGAATTCCTATGGTTAAAAAGATAAATCCTAGACTAATAATCCGATAACTCCAATAATCCAATTGTTGAATCAATTGCGACCTGTAATAATTCCTTGGAGAAAAAAAAGAAATATTTTGTAAAACATTACTTTGTTCATTCATGTATTCGATTTCACCAAAGAAAAATGATTCATTTAAATTTAATAAATGATTACTCGTAGAAAAAAATTTTCTGTTTTTTCTAACTCTAATGACTAGAAGTGATACTGATAATAATGATCCACATAAAAGGGCCGCATAGCCCAATATCATCATACTTACGTGCATTATTAGCCACTCGGATTGAAGGGCGGGTACTAATATTGTAGATTGGTGTATTTCAGTTAAAAGACCTGAAGTAGCAAAGCCCTGGGTAAAAATAGTACTTGGGCCGATTATTATGCTTAGAATATTTTGATTCTTTTTGAAATACGTAACTATATGAGTAAGGGAAAAACTCCATGAAAGGAAAATTAAGGATTCATATAAATCACTTAGTGGAAAATGTCCTGAATAAATCCAACGAGTAATTAATAATCCTGTTATACAGAAAAAAGAAATTATCATGCCCTTTTCGGATGAATCATATAGTTTTACAATTTCATCAGCAAAAAAGGTTATCAAATGAATTGTCATTAGAATAGAAACGATTGAAAAAGAAATATGAATTAATATATGCTCTAAGGTTGAAAATATCATAAAAACAAGGACTCCCTTAATTATAAAATTGAAATTTGGAATTGAATTCATCAATTCATTTTCATTATTTTCATTATAGGATCTATTTACTTTTTTTAGGAGATGACATGCCGCCACTCGGACTCGAACCGAGATGCTATAGCACTGCTTCCTAAGAGCAGCGTGTCTACCAATTTCACCATAGCGGCTTGTCTTGAACTCATAATAGTCTATGAATAAACAATCGTCTAGATTTAAGAATTTAATTGGGTTAAATATTTTTTTGGAAAGATCAAATTTGATGAATAAAAATTCGTTAAAATAGGTATTTGAAGGTTCATTAGTTGCATTTTAGTTTTAGTTTAGGGTCTTCCTTTTCTTTTATTGTGTATTTTATACTCTCCTCGGACTTGAACTCTTGTAAAACTAAATGGGCCTACTATGATATGAATTAAGGGTCATAAACCCCAAAAAACATTTTTGTTTTTTGAATTCAGTAAGGTAGAAGAATGCTTATTCTACATAGTCTAAGGGCGGAACGATTTCCATTCCCTAATTGATTAAACTCAAAAGAGAATGGAAATCGGGAATTGAGGTTTCGAAATGAAATGAGTCAATTTTAAAATTTAAATGCGGCCAATTTATATTATTCCAACGTGTTATGTTTTATTATTTATTTTATTTGTTTGTCGCACAAAAAAACTTTTGGAATTCCCAGTAGAAAGAGATTTCCCTAAGGAAAACGCCTTTAACGCTGCCCAATCTCCCTTCCTTTTCCAAAAATTTTTACGAATACGCTTTTTTGATGCAGAAGTACGTTTTTTTGGAACTGCCATTTAAATAAAAATTAAGAGATTACTCATTGGTATAGCTGGATGTGAAAGA